AAACTGAATTGTGTGAACCGAAAACTTAACATTGCTATTACAAGAATTGCAAACCCCTATAGACATCCTAATATTCTTGCAGAATTTATAGCCGGACAATTAAGGAATAGAGTTTCGTTTCGTAAAGCAATGAAAAAAGCTATTGAATTAACTGAACAGGCGGGTACAAAAGGAGTTCAAGTACAAATTGCGGGACGTATCGACGGAAAAGAGATTGCACGTGTCGAATGGATCAGAGAGGGTAGGGTTCCTCTACAAACTATTCGAGCTAAAATTGATTATTGTTCCTATACAGTTCGAACTATTTATGGGGTATTAGGAATCAAAGTTTGGATATTTGTAAATAAAGAATAAAAACATTATCCTTTTCTTTAAGGTTCCATGTTTCGGTAAAACTACAAAATTACAAATTCTTACATTGTTATTCCAAAAAAAAATGATAATTTTTCAAATTTTATAAGATTGAATAAAGAATTTCAATTAATCATTTGATATTGATATAATTGCTATGCTTAGTGTGCGACTCGTTGGTTTTTTTTTAGAGTGGTTAGAGTTCAACAATAAAATAAACCGACTTGTAGTATGAATTAATTAATAATGAACTAATAACCAACTCATCGCTTCGGATTATCTGGATTTAAAGAACTAATCCAAATTTTAAATATAAATAAAGATATGATATTTTGGTGATATAATTATAGCAACTGAGATATTAGATATTGTATAAAAAAAAAAAGAAAAACAAATCTTATTATTAGTTGTAAAGCAATAAGAATATACAGATAAATGAAAGGGTGAAAGAAAGAGAGAAAATAGAATATAATAATAGAATATAGAATATAAATAAATATACAGCAATGATATAGAATTCGAATATGTAAAGGTCTTTTGGTTATCTCATAAAAGGTAGTGTAATAAAGCATCAATACTAACTAATCCATATATGGATAAATATATTCCCATAATAAACAAATCAAGAGCATTGGGTCAATAAAAACTAAGAAGGTTGATTCAAGAAAAAAGAAAATATATATATATATATTATATAAAATATTATTTGAAAGGCTCCATTGTAGAATTCCAGACCTAATCATTAATCGAGAAGCGATGGGAACGACGAAACCTGTGAATATCTAAGATTTTTTTAAACAAATCTTTATGATTCATTGGGCAGGATAGCGGAATGAACCAAGAACCAATCCATTTTTTTTTAGGAGTCATGGGATAACCCTACATTACATCTAAAAGAAAATGGATAATGAAAGAGTAAATATTCGCTCGCGAAATTTTTTTTATTTTAAAATTGGAGCCAATCCGATACGATAAATATGAAAAAAAAAGATTCGTTAGAACCTTCTATTATAATAGAACAAAACATCTAGTTATATATAACTAACTATATAGAACTATATAGTTAGTTATATATAGTTATAACCATATGGGTAGGAAAAATTGTCTAGTAAGAATACATGTCTAGTTCTATATCAAAACAAGATATAAAAATTTCCAATAGATCAGTCGATTCTATGAAATATCAAAAAAACCCCGCGATTCTATTATATTATTCATTAAACATATGTATATATTGTATATTATATTGGCATTGGTAAAATCTATCTATTTTGTTTAATTACTTTATTCGCGAGGAGCCGTATGAGGTGAAAATCTCATGTACGGTTCTGTAATAGCGATGGAATTTTAAAACAACCATCAACTATAACCCCAAAAGAACCAGATTCCGTAAACAACATAGAGGCAGAATGAAAGGAATATCCTATCGAGGTAATAATATTTGCTTCGGAAGATATGCTCTTCAGGCACTTGAGCCCGCTTGGATCACATCTAGACAAATAGAAGCAGGGCGGCGGGCAATGTCACGAAATGTCCGACGAGGTGGACAAATATGGGTACGCATATTTCCAGACAAACCGGTTACAGTAAGACCTACCGAAACGCGTATGGGTTCGGGAAAAGGATCTCCCGAATATTGGGTAGCTGTCGTTAAACCAGGTCGAATACTTTATGAAATGGGCGGAGTCGCGGAAAATATAGCCAGAAGGGCTATTTCAATAGCAGCATCAAAAATGCCTATCCGAACTCAATTCATTATTTCAAGATAATAATTAGAACCAAAGGAAAGAGGTCTTTAGGAAGAAAAATAATTGCAATTGTAGGTTTCTTTTTTTTGTTGAATGCAGAATATTCTTTTTTTTTTTTACTTCAAGCTTTTGACTGAAAGAACAGAAAAAATAAAAAAAAAAATATGATTCAACCTCAAACCCATTTGAATGTAGCCGATAACAGCGGAGCCCGCCAATTGATGTGTATTCGAATCATAGGAGCCAGTAATCGACGATATGCTTATATTGGTGACATTGTTGTTGCTGTGATCAAGGAAGCAGTACCCAATACGTCTTTAGAAAGATCAGAAGTGATCAGAGCTGTAATTGTACGTACTTGTAAAGAACTCAAACGTAACAACGGCATGATAATACAGTATGATGATAATGCTGCGGTTGTGATTGATCAAGAAGGAAATCCAAAAGGAACTAGAATTTTTGGCGCAATCCCACGGGAATTGAGACAGTTAAATTTCACTAAAATAGTTTCATTAGCACCTGAGGTATTATAAGCCGAAACCATGATATAGATATATCATTTGTGAATGAAATATATTACTTAATAGATTATGTCTTACACATATACCTTCTGTAGTAATTAATTCTATTAATTTTTGAATAATTATTTAATTATATTAGTAGTATACTATATATATGTATATATAATTTTATATAATATATATAATGTTATATAAAAAAGAAAGATTTTCATATTTCAATCTCATATTTGAAAAAAAAAAAATAGCAAATATTAAATATTTTAAATCAAATTTAATAAAAAAAAGTAAAAAAAAAAAGGAGCATGTTGATTATATCGAAAGGAAAGGGCAACATAGATCTTCCTTTATTATGGGTAAGGACACCATCGCTGACATAATAACCTCCATACGAAATGCTGACATGAATAGAAGAGGAACGGTTCAAATACCATCTACTAACATCACTGAAAACATTGTAAAAATGCTTTTACGAGAGGGTTTTATTGAAAACGTGAGAAAACATAGGGAAAGGGACAATTTTTTTTTAGTTTTAACTCTACGGTATAGAAGAAATAGAAAAGGATCATATAAAACGAGTTTGAATTTAAAACGGATCAGTACACCTGGTTTACGAATCTATTCGAATTATCAACAAATTCCAAGAATTTTAGGGGGGATGGGGATTGTAATTCTTTCTACTTCTAGAGGTATAATGACAGATCGAGAGGCTCGATTAGAAAGAATCGGAGGAGAGGTTTTATGTTATATATGGTAATCTTTCTGATATCCGAATTATATTATATGAAATGCAAAACTTCTATAAATTTTTGTGAAAAAAAAAGAGAGAGAGAGAGAAAACACAGGTCTCTGATATCACTCCTCATACTTTAATGAATGCGTGAAAGGGGTTTAACAGGAATAGGAATAAAAAAAAAACAAACGGATTCATGAGGGTTTAATTAAATTATTGAATAAATTTCCAGAGGTATGTTCCAGGTCCATTTTTATTTTCATAATGAAAATATGATTCTAGACTATCTTTCTGAAAAGGTTCGACGTACTCTTCTTTTATACGTATACGACAGAGAAAGAGAAAATGAAAGTATAAGTTATTTTATTACACTCACTGTTTTTTCAGCCTCAACATTGTGGGGTACGATTTTAGAAGTTAAAAATTTAAGGAAACCATATTTTCTTCCAATTAAATGGATTCGGGATTAAGTTAAGGAATGACAAATATGAAAATAAGGGCCTCTGTTCGTAAAATTTGTGAAAAATGTCGATTGATCCGCAGGCGAGGACGAATTATAGTAATTTGTTCCAATCCAAGACATAAACAAAGACAAGGATAATATTTCCACAAGAAAGGGCTTTCAATTAGAAAGGACTGAATGTACAAATAACAATATTTAAAAGATTTGAAATTTCAATATGATATAAATTACAATAAATTACATAAAATTATATATGATTATATATATAAATCATATTATTTATATTAAGATATATAGTAAATATATAGTATATAAGATATATAGTAATTATTTGAATATATGCTAATTTAAAATTATTGAAATTCGAAATTATATTTATATATTATAACTATTATAAGTATAATAGATATTTTTTATAATCGGAAATTCTATTTTTGGCAATTGTATTCTATATTAATAGAAATAGAATACATAATTAATAGAAATAGAATACATAGATATCGAATACAATTAATATTGTATTAATTGTAGTTTCTAATTAAAAAAAAAAGTAAAGCATCCGTTTTTGACATGAAATGGATATATCCATATACCTCGGACTTATATTTATGAAATAACAAAAAGATAATAAGATATGGCAAAACCTATACCAAAAATTGGTTCGCGTAAAAATGGACGTATTGGTTCTCGTAAGCATACTCGTAAAATACCAAAGGGAGTTATTCATGTTCAAGCAAGTTTCAACAATACCATTGTGACTGTTACAGATGTACGGGGGCGGGTCATTTCGTGGTCCTCTGCTGGTACTTGTGGATTCAAGGGTACACGAAGAGGAACACCATTTGCCGCTCAAACCGCAGCAGGAAATGCTATTCGAACAGTAGCGGATCAAGGCATGCAACGAGCAGAAGTCATGATAAAAGGTCCCGGTCTCGGAAGAGATGCGGCATTAAGAGCTATTCGTAGAAGTGGTATACTATTAAATTTTATACGGGATGTAACCCCTATGCCACATAATGGGTGTAGGTCCCCCCAAAAAAGACGTGTGTAAAACGAAAAATAAACATAGAAGAGATTGGATTTCAAGAGAAATAAACAATTCAAGGATTTGAAAAAAAAAAAATAGATTACTATGGTTCGAGAGAAAGTAAGAGTATCTACTCAGACACTACAGTGGAAGTGTGTTG